GAAGGAGGTATCAGCAACAACTGGTTTTATTACGGGGCAGCTCATGATGTTCATATCGATCTATTATGCGCCTCTGCATCTAGCATTGGGTAGACCTCATACAATAACTGTCCTAGTTCTACCGTATCTTTTGTTTCATTTCTTCTGGAACAATCACAAAAACTTTTTTTATTATGGATCTACTACCAGAAATTCAATGCGTAATCTCAGCATTCAATGTGTATTCCTGAATAATCTAATTTTTCAATTATTCAACCATTTCATTTTACCAAGTTCAACGTTAGCCAGATTAGTCAACATTTCTATGTTTCGATGCAACAACAAGATGTTATTTGTAACAAGTAGTTTTGTTGGTTGGTTAATTGGTCACATTTTATTCATGAAATGGGTTGGATTGGTATTATTCTGGATACGGCAAAATCATTCGATTCGATCTAATAAGTACCTTGTGTCAGAATTGAGAAATTCTATGGCTCGAATCTTTAGTATTCTCTTATTTATCACCTGTGTCTACTATTTAGGCAGAATGCCGTCGCCTATTGTCACTAAGAAACTGAAAGAAACCTCAGAAACGGAAGAAAGGGGAGAAAGAAAGGAAGAAAGCGATGTAGAAACAACTTACGAAACGAAGAAGACTAAACAGGAACAAGAGGGATCCACCGAACAAGACAAAGATAACCCAGTTTACGAAGATTCTTATCTTGATACCCATCAAGATAATTGGGTATTGGGAAAACTTAAAGAAGAGAAAAATGAAAAAACTTATTTCTGGTTTGAAAAACCTATTGTCACTTTTCTTTTCGATTATAAACGATGGAATCGCCCGTTGAGATATATAAAAAACGATCGATTTGAAAATGCTGTACGAAACGAAATGTCACAATATTTTTTTTATATATGCCCAAGTGATGGAAAACAAATAATATCTTTTACATATCCGCCCAGTTTATCGACTTTTTCAGAAATGATAGAACGGAAAATTTCTTTGTACACGACGGAAAACCTATCTCACGAGAACCTGTATAATTATTGGGTTTATACCAATAAACAAAAAAAATACAACTTGAACAATGAATTGATAAATCGAATCCAAATTCTAGAACTAGAAAAGGAGAAGGGATCTCTTGCTTTAGATATGCTAGAAAAAAGGACTAGATTATGCGATGATGAAAATGAACAAGAATACTTGCCAAAAATGTATGATCCTTTTTTGAACGGACCTCATCGAGGAACAATAAAAAAATTTGATTCACGTGCAATCATGAATAATTTAATAACTTCAATAAAAACAAAAGATACCCTAGAAATGTTTTGGATAAATAAGATTCATGGTCTATTTCATAAAGATTCGCGAGAATTTGAACATCAAAAGAATAAGTTTGACTTTGGCAGGGAATTTTTATTGAATTCCATTGGGTTAACCTCAATCGAAAAATTTTCTTTTAAATGCGCGCAAGGAATTGATTCAGAAAGTCAAGCAAAATCTTTGAAATTTGTATTCGATATAATTACAACCGATCCAAACGATCTAACAAGAATTAGAAAGAAATCCATTGGAATGGAAGAAATAAGTAAAAAGGTTTCTCGGTGGTCATACAGATTGACAGACGATTTGGAAGAAGAGGAAGAAGAAGACGAAGAAGAATCGGCAGAGTATCCTGAAATTCGTTCAAGAAGAGGCAAACGTGTGGTAATTTATACTGATAACGATCAAAGTACTAATTCTAGGGCTAGTAATAATACTACTAATAATACTAACACTAGTGATGAAGAAGAGGAGGTAGCTTTGATACGTTATTCACAACAATCAGATTTTCGCCGCGGTATAATCAAAGGATCCATGCGTGCTCAAAGGCGTAAAACAGTTACTTGGAAAATATTTCAAGCAAATGTACATTCTCCACTTTTTTTGGATCGAATAGACAAAATATTTTTTTTTTCGTTTTTTGATATCTCTGAAACGATTAATCTAGTTTTTAGGAATTGGGTAGGGGAACCCCCAGAATTGCAAATTTCTTATTTTGATGAGGAGGAAGAGACAAAAGAAAAGGAGAAAACAAATGAAGAGAAAGAAGGGGAAAGTGAACGAATAGCAATATCAGAAGCTTGGGATACTTTTATATTTACTCAAGCAATAAGGGGTTTCATGTTAGTAACCCAATCTTTTCTTAGAAAATACGTTACATTGCCCTTATTGATAATAGCTAAAAATATTGGACGTATGTTATTATTGCAATTCCCCGAGTGGTACGAGGATTTGAATGAATGGAATAGAGAAATGCATGTTAAATGTACCTATAATGGTGTTCAATTATCAGAAACAGAATTTCCCAAAAATTGGTTAACAGATGGTATCCAAATAAAGATTCTATTTCCTTTCTGTCTGAAACCTTGGCGAAGATCTAAGATACGATCTCATCATAGAGATCAGCAAATGACTAAAAAAGAGAAAAAAGACAATTTTTGTTTTTTAACAGTCTGGGGAAGGGAAGCAGAACTACCTTTTGGTTCTCCCCGAAAACGACCTTCTTTCTTTGAACCCATTTTAAAAGAACTCGAAAAAAAAATGATAAGACTGAAAAAGAAAATTTTTCAACTTATAAGGGTTTTCAAAGAAAGAAAAAAGCGGTTTCTAAAAGTTTCAAAAGAAAAAACAAGGTGGGTCGCCAAAATAGTTCTAGTTATAAACCTAATAATGAAAGAACTTGAAAAAAGAAACCCCTTTTTCTTATCGAAATTGAGGAAGGTGGAAGTATATGAATCGAATGAAAACGGAAAAGATTCCAATATAAATAATAAGATTATCTGCGAATCAACTATTCGAATTCGATCCACGAATTGTGTAAATGAAAATTATTTACTCATAGAAAAAAAAATGAAAGATCTTGCTAATAAGACAACCACAATTAGGACTCAAATAGAAGGAATCACAAAAGACAAGAAAAAAATAGTTCTAAATAAAAAATCGGAATCACAGAAGGATTTTTGGCAAAAATTCAAAAGAAAAAATATCCGATTAATACGCAAATCGTATTATTTTATGAAATCCCTCATTGAAAAAATATACACGGATATATTACTATGTATCATTAAGATTCCAAGGATCAATGCACAACTTTTCTTTGAATTAACAAAAAAAATCATCAATAAATCCATTTTCAATAACGAAACGAATCAAGAAGGAATTGAGAACACAAATCAAAATACAATGAACTTTATTTCTACTATAAAAAAGTCGTTTTCTAATACTAACATTAATAATAATTCTTATTGTGACTTATCTTCCTTGTCTCAAGCATATGTATTTTACAAATTATCGCAAAACCAATTACTTAACAAGTATCATTTGAGATCTGTACTTCAACATCACGGCACCTATTCTTTTCTTAAGGATATAATCAAGAATTATTGTACGACACGAGGAATATTTTATTCCAAATCAAGACATAAGAAAATTGATAAGTATGGAATGAATAAATGGAAAATTTGGTTAAGGGGTCATTATCAATACAATTTCTCTCAGACTAAGTGGTCTCACTTAGTGGCGAAAAAGTGGCGAAATAGAGTCAATCAATGTCGTATGATTCAAAAGAAAAACTCAATGAAATTGGATTTATATAAAAAAGAAAAAGACCAATTAATTCATTACATGAAAGAAAATTACTATGCAGTGGATTCGTTGATGAGTCAAAAAGCCAAATTGAAAAAGCATTACGGATATGATCTTTTATCATATAAATATATAAATTATGGGGATAGTAAGGACTCTTATATTTATGGATCAGCATTACAAGTAGAGGACAAAAAAATTCCATATAATTTCAATACACCGAAACCCGAATCATTTTATGGATTGATAAGTATGGCTATTAGTGATTATTTAGAAAAAGGATCTATTATTGATACAGACAAAAATATGGATAGAAAAATTTTTGATTGGAGAATTCTCCATTTCTGTATTAGAAATCATATCGATATTGAGACCTGGGCCAATACGCATATCGACATCAAGATTCATAAAAATGCTAAAACTAAAAATTATCAAAAATTTGAAAAAAAAGATCTTTTTTCCTTTACGATTCATCACAAAATCAACCCATCCAATCAAAAAAGAATTTTTTTTGATTGGATGGGAATGAATCAAGAAAAGTTATATCGTACCATATCAAATATAGAACCTTGGTTTTTCCCAGAATTTGTGCTACTTTTTGATGCATATAAGATTAAACCGTGGATCATACCAATCAAATTACTAATTTTGAATTTCTGTGAAAATATTAGTCAAAGTGAAAAGATCGACGTAAATAAAAAAAAAAATCTTCCTATATTAACTAATAAAAAAGCATATCTTGAATTAGAAAATTCCAGCCAAAAAAAAAACGAACAACAAGGTCAAGGAGATCTTGTATCAGATCTACAAAAACAAAACAAAAAGAAAGATGTTAAAGAAGATTACACGGAAGCAGACATTAAAAAGGGTAGAAAGAAAAAACAATCCAAGAGCAAAAAAGAAGCAGAACTTAATTTTTTCCTGAAAAAATATTTTCTTTTTCAATTAAGATGGGATGACCCTTTGAGTCAAAGAATGATCAATAATATCGAGGTATATTGTCTTCTACTTAGACTGATGGATCCAAAGGAAATTGCTATATCCTCAATTCAAAGAGGAGAGATGCATCTGGATGTAATGTTGATTCAAAAAGACCTAACTCTTACAGAATTGATAAAAAGAGGAATATTTATTATCGAACCAATTCGTCTATCTATGAAAAGAGATAGAAAATATATTATATATCAAACTGTAGGTATTTCATTGGTTGATAAGAATAAGCACCAAACTAATGAAAAATGCATAATAAAAAATGGATATGTTGATAAAAAGAATTTTGATGGATCCGTTGCACGACACAGCAATACGCTTATGAATAGAAACAAAAATCATTATGATTTCCTTGTTCCTGAAAATATTCTATCCCCCAGACGTCGTAGAGAATTGAGAATTCTAATTTGTTTCAATTCCCTGAATTGGAATGTTGTGGATGATAGAAATTCAATATTTTGCAATCAAAACAACATAAAAAACTGTGAACAATTTTTGAACGAGGAAAAGCATCTTAATACAGATGCAAAAAAATTCATGAAATTCAAATTGTTTCTTTGGCCCAATTATCGATTAGAAGATTTAGCTTGTATGAATCGTTATTGGTTTGATACCAATAACGGCAGTCGTTTCAGTATGTCAAGAATACATATGTATCCACGGTTCAGAATTACTTAATAGTATATTTCCTATATATCTATCGCAGAAGATATTTGGTAAATAAAAGCCGAAAAATATATGCATACGCTATGTTACATTCTGGTACATGATACCGATTTAATTACGTATCCGTTGGATCTAGTAAGAAATCGACGGAATCCTCTTTTTAGGTAAAAAAAATTATTCTCTTTCCTAAATGCATAAATGTATCATCCCTTTCTATCCAAATCAAATTTGCAATTTGATTTGGATAAAATAAAAAAAAAAAATATTGTATATGAAGAAATCAAAAATTTTTGTGTACTAGATTCAAATAACTGGAAATAACTGATATAATAATAATTATTATTTTTCCTGATCGGTCAAATCCACGAAAAAAATAGAAAAATTCGTTTTTATGGTAAAAAATTCATTCACCTCAACTATTCGGCAAGAAAAAGAAAAAAATTGTGGATCTGTTGAATTTCAAGTATTCAGTTTCACCGATAAGATACGGAGACTTACTTCACATTTGGAATTACATAAAAGAGATTTTTTATCGCAAAGGGGTCTACGAAAAATTCTGGGAAAACGTCAACGGCTGCTAGATTATTTGTCAAAGAAAAATAGAGTACGTTATAAGAAATTGATTGGTCAGTTGGGTATTCGGGAGTCAAAAACTCGTTAATTTTAAGATTGGTTTGAATTTTGTTCTTTTAGTTATTAGTTAATAGTAGTTATTAGATTTTTCATTTTGATGAACCTCATTTTGATAAATTCATGGAATAATCAATTAAGGAAGAAAAGATATGATTGTACCGGCTACAAGAAAAGATCTCATGATAGTTAATATGGGTCCTCACCACCCATCAATGCATGGTGTTCTTAGACTGATTGTTACTCTCGATGGTGAAGATGTTATTGACTGTGAACCCGTATTGGGTTATTTACACAGGGGGATGGAAAAAATAGCGGAAAACCGAACAATTATACAATATTTGCCTTATGTAACACGGTGGGATTATTTAGCCACTATGTTCACAGAAGCAATAACAGTAAATGCACCAGAACGATTGGAAAGTGTTCAAGTACCTAAAAGAGCCAGTTACATTAGAGTAATTATGCTAGAACTGAGTCGTATAGCTTCTCATTTGTTATGGCTTGGACCTTTTATGGCGGATATCGGTGCACAGACTCCCTTTTTCTATATTTTCAGAGAAAGGGAATTGTTATACGATCTATTCGAAGCCGCTACAGGTATGCGAATGATGCATAATTATTTCCGTATTGGGGGAGTTGCTGCCGATCTACCTTATGGCTGGATAGAGAAATGTTTGGATTTCTGCGATTATTCTTTAACAGGAATTGTTGAATATCAAAAACTTATTACGCGGAATCCTATTTTTTTGGAACGAGTTGAAGGAGTGGGCATTATTGGTGGAGAGGAAGCAATAAATTGGGGTTTATCAGGACCGATGCTACGAGCTTCTGGAATCCAATGGGATCTTCGTAAAGTTGATCATTATGAGTGTTATAATAAATTCGATTGGGAAGTCCAATGGCAAAAAGAAGGAGATTCACTAGCTCGTTATTTAGTACGAATCGGTGAAATGAAGGAATCTATAAAAATTATTCAACAGGCTCTAGAAGGAATTCCTGGAGGGCCCTATGAGAATTTAGAAGTTCGACGCTTTGATAGAGCAAAAAATTCCGAATGGAATAATTTTGAATATAGATTTCTTACTAAAAAACTTTCACCCAATTTTGAATTGTCGAAACAAGAACTTTATGTGAGAGTAGAAGCCCCAAAAGGGGAATTAGGAATTTATTTGATAGGAGATAGTAGTGTTTTCCCCTGGAGATGGAAAATTCGTCCACCCGGTTTCATCAATTTGCAAATTCTCCCTCAACTAGTTAAAAGAATGAAATTGGCTGATATCATGACGATACTAGGTAGTATAGATATCATTATGGGAGAAGTTGATCGTTGAAATGATAATTGATACGACAGAAGTAGAAGTACAAGCTATCAATTCTTTTTCTAGATCGGAATCCTTAAAAGAAGTCTATGGACTCATATGGATCTTTGTTCTTATTTTCACCCTTATATTGGGAATCACAATAGGGGTACTAGTAATTGTGTGGTTAGAAAGAGAAATATCCGCAGCAATACAACAACGTATTGGGCCTGAATATGCCGGCCCGTTGGGAATTCTTCAAGCTCTAGCGGACGGGACCAAATTACTTTTTAAAGAGGACCTCCTCCCATCCAGAGGAGATATTCGTTTGTTCAGCGTGGGACCGTCTATAGCGGTCATATCAGTCCTACTAAGTTATTTAGTAATTCCCTTTGGATATCACCTTGTTTTGGCCGATCTCAGTATAGGTGTTTTTTTATGGATCTCCATTTCAAGTATTGCTCCTATTGGACTTCTTATGTCAGGATATGGATCGAATAATAAATATTCCTTTTCAGGTGGTCTACGGGCTGCTGCTCAATCTATTAGTTATGAAATACCATTAACTCTCTGTGTGTTATCAATATCTCTACGTGTGATTCGTTGGAACATGATTATTTTCCCTCCTCTCTAGAAATAAAGTAAAGAGGTTGAATATATTGAATGGATATTTTCATTTTTTATTCATCATTAGGGTTGATGAGTTAAGCTAGATAGTTATATGAGTAAAATCAAACTGCTTAGAAATTTGCAGTAAGAAGAGAAAATCTCGTTCCCTATGTACAAGAATATAAACATAAGCAGTGTAAACTGTTTACCCCAAGATTAAGATTCTTTGACTCATTATCATATCTTGAAGCGGGTACAAAAGATCAACTGTATGGGGTTTCCACTACTATCTTGTATGTATTACCATACCGGGGATCAATCAAAAATCAGTGGACAGTTAGGAACACCAAGGTACACAAAAGATTAGTAATGGAGATAATGTAAGGCATCAAAAAAGGGTATTTTTGCGGAAAACTGTGGATAAAACGAATCATAATGAGGACTTTAAGTTGGTAGAAATGACCAAGCAGTACTTCCCAACGATTCCGATCTAGAGTATGCTCCTATTCACTGATTAAAGAAATGACTATCAAAAACGAATTAATCCTTTATTGTAATTGTTTTTTCAGAGTACTCCCTCCTCTGAGAAAGAAGAACGGGAACAAAAGAAATGAAATGCAAAAATAGAATGAGAAAAATGAAAAATAATAAATAAAGATCCTTATTTATTATTTCTTTCCCCCACCCATATCTATACATATAGAATTCTTATCATGAATTTGGAATTAATGCCCAATTCTTTCTAATTCTTTCTTTATACTTTATAGTTTTTCTTTATAGTTATTGATATATTTATTGATATAACGAGTATTTTATTGAAGGATTAAGTTATTACCGAAGAAAGAGAAATTGAAATTCTAAAGGATAAGATCAATTCGGAAGCACTCTTTTTTATTCTAGCGGACGGAATTTCATTGGTCTAATTTTGGACTCCCGATGTATATTTATTCTATTTACTATCTAAAGATAGTGATAATACCGAACAAGTCCTTACATTTATTTGTGACCATATAGGAGCCGTATGAAGCTGAGGTCTCGTGTACGGTTTTGAAATAGCGATGCGAACAGTGATGTTATTATCGACTATGATTATCTAATAGTTCAAGTACAGTTGATATAGTTGAGGCACAGTCAAAATATGGTTTTTGGGGGTGGAATCTTTGGCGTCAACCTATAGGGTTTATTGTTTTTCTAATTTCTTCTCTAGCAGAATGTGAAAGATTACCCTTTGATTTACCAGAAGCAGAGGAGGAATTAGTAGCAGGTTATCAAACAGAATATTCAGGTATCAAATACGCTCTATTTTACCTTGCTTCTTACCTAAATTTATTAGTTTCTTCATTATTTATAACAGTTCTTTACTTAGGCGGGTGGAATTTCTCTATTCCGTACATATCCATTCCTGAACTTTTCGGAATAAATAAAATGGCTGGAATCTTTGGAATGACAATTGGTATATTTATTACATTAGCTAAAGCTTATTTGTTTCTGTTCATTCCTATCACAGCAAGATGGACTTTACCTAGGATGAGAATGGACCAGCTATTAAATCTTGGATGGAAATTTCTTTTACCTATTTCTTTGGGTAATCTATTATTGACAACTTCTTCCCAACTTGTTTCACTATAAATAACAGAATAGGATAACGATATTCTAGATTCATAAACGATCTCAAACAAGAGAAAGAAACATCAATTTATTCACGGAGATCCACAATATGTTCCCTATGGTGACCGGGTTCATAAATTATGGCCAACAAACAATACGAGCTGCAAGGTACATTGGTCAAAGTTTCATAATTACCCTATCCCATACAAATCGTTTACCTGTAACTATTCAATATCCTTATGAAAAATCGATCACATCAGAGCGTTTCCGTGGTCGAATCCACTTTGAATTTGATAAATGTATTGCTTGTGAAGTATGTGTTCGTGTATGTCCCATAGATCTACCCGTTGTTGATTGGAGATTTGAAAAAGATATTAAAAAGAAACAATTGCTTAATTATAGTATTGATTTTGGGGTCTGTATATTTTGTGGTAACTGTGTCGAGTATTGTCCAACAAACTGTTTATCGATGACTGAAGAATATGAACTTTCCACTTATGATCGTCACGAATTGAATTATAATCAAATTGCTTTGGGTCGGTTACCAATGTCAGTAATTGGAGATTACACAATTCAAACAGTTATGAATTCGACTCAAATCAAAATGGACAAAGATAAACCCCTTGATTCAAGAACGATTACCGATTACTAAGATTTTATTTTGAAATATTTGAGATAAAGGGGCCAAGTCTCTTTTATTTTGGTTGGTCGGAAACTACAAAACAAATAATAACTAATAACTATTGATTGTTGAGAATTACTCTTTGATTGAAACCGAGAATATGTTTTCGCGATGATTTCTAAATATAAAATTCCAACTATTCTTTTCTTTTTTCTTTCAGATAAAAAAGAGTAGGATTGGCCAATAACTTTATCTAGATCTACGTTAATCCATATTAAGCTTTAATTCAATTTGGAACCCATCATATACAAGAAAAAAATAAGGGTAACACCCTTCTCTTTCCTGGACTATTTAGTAAGGTCATGAAATATTTCGACTTATTTATCTGTTATACATAATGGATTTACCTGGACCAATACACGATATACTTGTAGTGTTTCTGGGATCATTTCTTATATTAGGAGGTCTAGGAGTAGTATTATTTATCAATCCAATTTATTCTGCCTTTTCATTGGGATTGGTTCTTGTTTGTATATCCTTATTCTATATTCCATCAAACTCCTATTTTGTAGCTGCCGCACAGCTCCTTATTTATGTGGGAGCCATAAATGTCTTAATCATATTTGCTGTTATGTTCATGAATGGTTCAGAATATTCCAATGATTCCTATCTTTGGACTGTTGGAGATGGGGTCACTTCACTGGTTTGTACAAGTATTCTTTTTTCACTAATTACTACTATCCCAGATACGTCGTGGTACGGAATTATTTGGACTACAAGATCAAACCAGATTATAGAGCAGGACCTTCTAAGTAACGTTCAACAAATTGGAATTCATTTATCAACAGATTTTTATCTTCCGTTTGAACTCATTTCCATAATTCTTTTAGTTTCTTTGATAGGCGCAATTACTATGGCTCGTCAATAATAAATACTTAGAATTAATAAAATTATTAGAAATTGAAAATCAAATGAAAAAGGGAAAGTTTTTAGTTTAATCTACTGTAAGTACTTCTTTTTTTCCGTAATTGCTCGATTCTAGTCAATCAAATCGGTTGAATTGTTGTTCATATTGAAATGAATCGAGGTTCATGAGGAGTTAGTCAATGATGTTCGAACATGTACTTTTTTTGAGTGTCTATTTATTTTCGATCGGTATCTATGGATTGATCACAAGTCGAAATATGGTTCGAGCACTTATGTGTCTTGAGCTTATACTAAATTCGGTTAATATTAATCTCGTAACATTTTCTGATATATTTGATAGTCGCCAATTAAAAGGAGACATTTTCTCAATCTTTGTTATAGCCATTGCGGCGGCGGAAGCAGCTATTGGGCTAGCTATTGTTTCATCGATCTATCGTAACAAAAAATCAACTCGTATCAATCAATCTAATTTGTTGAATAATTAGCCATAACTATCATATAAATAAAGACATAATATATAGAAATTATATAATATATAAATATAAAAATATATAAAAAATTTTATTTAAATTATTTCATTTTTTATTTTTATTTATAGTAATATGTATAATATGTATAGTAATGCGGAAATATATTACTATTGATATTGAAATATTGACGATCCGTTGGCCAATGTGAAGTCTCACGTGTGACTTGTATGATCATGGTTGTTGAAACGTAAATCAAAGTCTCTTGGTCTTTTCTCATGAACAGATTTAGAAAAATATTAATTCTTAAGATTTTTTTGATAAACCACCGATTCGTCTGGTGTCTACAATATCAATTATATAATTCATTTACTACTGATTTTACTTTACCAGATCGAAATTTTTTATGTTCAAAACTGAAATTTATAGATCCAATGTCGCATTCAGTAAAAATTTATGATACATGTATAGGGTGTACTCAATGTGTACGAGCCTGCCCCACAGATGTATTGGAAATGATACCTTGGGACGGATGTAAAGCTAAGCAAATTGCTTCCGCGCCAAGAACCGAGGACTGTGTAGGTTGTAAGAGATGTGAATCCGCCTGTCCAACAGATTTTTTGAGTGTCCGTGTTTATTTATGGCATGAAACAACTCGCAGCATGGGTCTATCTTATTGATACGTTATAAAAAACTCCACTTGAATCATTTGATTCCTTTTTACCGACAAAAGCCCGTACTCGATAAAATATATTATTCCGAGCACGGGTTTCTTGGCCAAAACGTATCTTGTCTTTATCACGAGTTATTTCCCTTGGTTAACAATACTTGTAGTTTTGCCGATATTCGCGGGTTCTTCAATTTTCTTTCTCCCTCATAGGGGGAATAAAGTCTTTAGGTGGTATACTATATATATTTGCACGTTAGAACTCCTTCTAACAACCTATGTATTCTGTTATCATTTCCAATTGGATGATTCGTTAATTCAATTAGAGGAGGATTCTAAATGGATAAATATTTTTGATTTTCACTGGAGACTGGGAATCGATGGACTTTCCATAGGACCCATTTTACTGACCGGATTTATCACTACTTTGACTACTTTAGCAGCTTGGCCGGTTACTAGAAATTCGCGATTGTTCTATTTCCTGATGTTAGCAATGTACAGTGGTCAAATAGGATTATTTTCTTCTAGAGACCTTTTACTTTTTTTTATCATGTGGGAGTTAGAATTAATTCCTGTTTACTTACTTTTATCCATGTGGGGAGGAAAGAAACGTTTGTACTCGGCTACAAAGTTTATTTTGTACACTGCGGGGGGTTCCATTTTTCTCTTAATAGGAGTTCTAGGTATGGGTTTATATGGTTCCAATGAACCGACATTAGATTTTGAAAGATTAGCTAATCAATCATATCCTGTGACATTAGAAATAATATTATATTTGGGCTTTCTTATTGCTTATGCCGTCAAATCACCGATTATACCCCTACATACATGGCTACCAGATACCCACGGAGAAGCACATTACAGTACATGTATGCTTCTAGCTGGAATCTTATTAAAAATGGGAGCATATGGATTGATTCGGATCAATATGGAATTATTACCGCACGCCCATTCCATATTTTGTCCCTGGTTGGTGATAGTAGGGACAATGCAAATAATTTATGCAGCTTCAACCTCGTTCGGTCAACGCAATTTAAAAAAGAGAATAGCCTATTCTTCCGTATCTCACATGGGTTTCACAATTATAGGAATTGGTTCTATAACCGACATGGGACTCAACGGAGCCATTTTACAAATACTCTCTCATGGATTTATTGGTGCTGCACTTTTTTTCTTGGTGGGAACGAGTTGTGATAGAATACGTCTTGTTTATCTAGACGAAATGGGGGGGGTATCCGTCCCAATGCCAAAAATATTTACCATGTTTAGTAGTTTCTCGATGGCTTCTCTTGCATTGCCAGGAATGAGTGGTTTTGTTGCGGAATCAGTAGTATTTTTTGGAATAATTACCAGCCCAAAATATCTTTTAATGCCAAAAATGCTAATTACCTTTGTAATGGCAATTGGAATGATATTAACTCCTATTTATTTATTATCTATGTTACGTCAGATGTTCTATGGATACAAATTATTCAATGCTCCAAACTCGAATTTTGTGGATTCTGGGCCACGAGAACTATTTGTTTCAATCTGTATCTTTTTACCAGTAATAGGAATTGGTATTTATCCGGATTTCGTTCTCTCGCTATCAGTTGACAAAGTGCAAGCTATCCTATTTAATTATTTTTCTAGATAGTTTTGTTTTCACTAATGAGACAGAAAGCAAAGTCTTAGAATTTTGAATTTTATTTTCAGATTTTGGAAATTATTCGCTGTACAACGCAAAAAAATAAAGTGAATTAGAATTGTAATAAGATGTATACCAAGTTTTTGAGAACCATTTGACTCAAGAAATCATTCAAATGGTTCTCAAAAACTCGCACAAAATTTCGTTATATATGGGACGATGTTCTTATGTATTCCTCATGGAATTTATTCAATTAGATATTAATGTGAATGAACCATAACTATGTAGACCTATTCCTAATAGATTGATCCCAAAATAGCATATCCAAATTATAAGAAATCCTATAGAAGCTACAAGTGCCGAATTCGTACCTTGCAAACTTTGATTTGTTCTAGTATGTGAATAAATCGCGAATATGGTCCAAGTAATAAATGCCCAAGTTTCCTTGGGGTCCCAATTCCAATAAGATCCCCATGCCTCATTAGCCCATACTGCTCCAGAAAGAATACCTATGGTTAAAAAGGTAAACCCTAAACTAATGACACGATAACTCCAATAATCCAAACGCTGAGTTAATTGATATTTGTAATAATTTCGAAATGAAAGAAAAGAAGTGTGTTTAAAAACACTTCTTTTTTCGTTCAAGTATCCGATCTTGCCAAAGAAAAATGACTTAATTACCAAATTTTTGCTTTTACAAAAAATATCGATGTTTTTTCGAAATGTAATGACTAAAAAAGCGACTGAAAATAACGACCCGCATAAAAGAGCTGCATAGCTCAATAACATCATACTTACGTGCATCATTAACCACTGAGATTGTAGGGCAGGTACTAATATTGCCGATTGATGCATTTCACTTGAAAGACCCGATGTGGCGAAACCTTGGGTAAAAATGGCACTTGGCGCGGTTATTGCGCTTAAATCATTTTTATGATTCCATATCTTGGAAATCATATGAATAATGGAAAAACTCCATGAAAGGAAGATTAATGACTCGTATAAATTACTTAATGGAAAATGTCTCGAAGAAATCCAACGAGTAACTAATAATCCTGTTATAGATAAAAAAGTAGCGATCATTCCCTTTTCCGACGAATCACGTAACCCTATGATTTCGTGGACTAATAGGGTCATCAAATGAATCGTAATCACAATTGAAATGATCGAAAAAGAAAGATGAGTTAATATATGTTCTAAAGTCGCAAATATCATACATAAAAAAGGTCCCATTACAGAATTGAAATCGGGAATTAAATACATTATAGGATTCATTCTATCTCTTTTAGAGTATGCCGCCACTCGGACTCGAACCGAGATGCTCTAGCACTGCTTCCTAAGAGCAGCGTGTCTACCAATTTCACCATAGCGGCTTGCTTGAAATAATAATAGTCAATTCATGTTGAATCGTCTAGATCTAGATTCAAGGATTCAATATAGTTTGGTAAAGATTAGAACGGATGAATAAGAGCTCCTTTAAACTCAATTCATTTTCAATAATTCTTGGTTAATGTCATTGTAGGTTCAGTTTTAACAGTCAACTTTTATGCACTATTATGCACTATATATACTAAGTTCTCCCGGAACAATTGGAACTTAAAAGTTTTGTTTTCCATCGAGATAGAGACTAAGATAAGAATTGCTCCCTTCTTCTATTTTTTCTTTATTTATTTTGAATTCGTGAAATCAGATAAATGAAAAACAAATCGTCAAAGAGATTTATTTTCTCAGTTAACAAAATTAAATAAATAAGATTTCATATGTATCACATTTTAATTACTAAATTAAAGGAATTTTTCTAACAATTTCGATACTTTCTTAGTATCATTAAGTACTAATTAACTATTAATAATACTCTTTGTTCTTTGTTGTGTACATAATTTCTAATTTATGATAATATCAAACCAATTAGGTCTTGAGTTAGGCATATACTAAAACAAAAGTTATATCCATCACAATTGCATTTTCTTTTCCCAATAGAAAAATCTTTCTTTTTTCTATTGGGAAAAGGAAATGAAAATAATAATAATAATGCTTAGAACCAGCAGACAGATAAATTCGTATTCTACATATTATAGCAGCTAGTTCTAACTAATCTTGAGGAGTTCAATACATTAGTTAATGGGAATTATTCATATTTCAAAATTGGAAGTTCTTTGAGCCATGGAAATTCAGATTATTCCAAGATTTTCTTACTTGTTTGCCGCACAAAAAAACTTTTTGAATCTCCGGTAGAAACTGACTTTGCCAAAGAAAAAGCTTTTATGGCAGCTAAATATCCCTTTTTCTTCCAAATATTTCTACGAATACGTTTTTTTGATATAGAAGTACGTTTTTTTGGAACTGCCATTCAAAAAAAAGTTACTCATTTTTATTGTTGTATGTGAAAGACATGTATTGCTCAAAATGGATTGTTCTTTTTAGTCATTTTCTATACTTAATTCCGTCGATAATCATTTTTTCTTAACATACAATACAAATGTATTATTTATATATGAATATATACGTGCATGTCACGTATAACACACTAAGGAAAAAATAGAGGAAAAGAAGGGAAAATTAGAAAAGGAAATTTTATGACTATTAGTTCTAATTGAATAAGCTCATAGTGCCGTGTCTATAATTTAAGTTCAAACTTTAACTACAACTAGTAGTTAATATGTTAAACAAGACATTCCATTACCTAAGAAGGGGAACTCATTAGTTATTTTTGAATTCAGTTCTACACGAAGTAGAGAGTATTATAAGATTTCTGATACTTTCTTATTGGATTGGAATCCAATCAATCAGTTCCACAATGAGTTAGATAATTACTACAAAAAAATTCACTAGAATAATTAGGTCTTTTTTTTTTAGTTGATTTATTAATGCATACTATGATCCATATTATATTATACTGTTTTGGTATAATTGTTTTTACTTACTATAGTATATGATATGGTTCCATATTGCCAGAATAGAATGGTAGTATAGTTGTTGTAGAATGATTCAAAATCTCATATTACCCATTTTCATAAATATCTTTTTTTAGTTAATGTTAATAAAGTTAATAACTAAGTAATTACTCTTAGCTAGCTATTTGGTCATATCATTTGACCAACGAATTCTAACTTTTTGAATATTTTCAATATCTGAAAAAAGTGAAAATAATTAAAAATGAAAATGGTTGAGGTTTTCATATCTTTTTTTGTTGATTTTTTTATTGTTCCTTTCGAAAGCGATAAGAATTGGTGAATCGGAAACAATTATAAGAAAAAAAATTAAAATTTGTTTTTTATGGAACATACATATAAATATGCATGGATAATACCTTTTCTTCCATTTCCAGTTTCTATGTTAATAGGATTTGGACTTCTGCTTATTCCGACAGCAACAAAAAATATTCGTCGTATGTGGGCTTTTCCAAGTGTTTTGATGCTAAGTATAGCTATGGTGTTTTCGGCCAATTTGTCTATTCAGCAAATAAATGGAAATTTTATCTATCAATATCTATGGTCTTGGACTGTCAATAATGATTTTTCTTTAGAGTTCGGACACTTGATCGATCCACTTACTTCTATTATGTCAATATTAATTACTACTGTTGGAATCCTTGTTCTTATTTATAGTGACAATTATATGTCTCACGATCAAGGATATTTGAGATTTTTTGCTTATATGAGTTTTTTCAATACTTCTATGTTGGGATTAGTTACTAGTTCCAATTTGATACAAATTTATATTTTTTGGGAACTTGTAGGAATGTCTTCGTATTTATTAATAGGTTTTTGGTTCACACGTCCAATTGCGGCAAGTGCCTGTCAAAAAGCTTTTGTAACCAATCGTATAGGGGATTTTGGTTTATTATTAGGAATTTTAGGACTTTATTGGATAACTGGTAGTTTAGAATTTCGGGATTTGTTCGGAATTGTTAATAACTTAGTTCGTAATAATGGAGTGGATTCTTTATTTGCTACTCTGTGTGCTTGTTTTTTATTTGCCGGTGCAGTTGCTAAATCCGCACAATTCCCTCTTCACATATGGTTACCTGATGCTATGGAAGGACCTACTCCCATTTCGGCTCTTATACATGCTGCTACTATGGTAGCAGCGGGAATTTTTCTTGTAGCTCGGCTTCTTCCTCTTTTCACAGTTATCCCTTACATAATGAATCTCATTTCTTTAATAGGCGTAATAACAGTAATATTTGGAGCCACTTTGGCTCTTGCTCAAAGAGACATTAAAAGAAGTTTAGCTTATTCTACAATGTCTCAATTGGGTTATATTATGTTAGCTCTGGGTATAGGTTCTTATCGAGCCGCTTTATTCCATTTGATCACCCATGCCTATTCGAAAGCTTTATTGTTTTTGGGATCCGGATCCATTATTCATTCAATGGAACCCATTGTTGGATATTCACCAGATAAAAGTCAAAATATGGTTCTTATGGGGGGTTTAACAAAATATGTTCCAATTACAAGAATTACTTTTTTATTAGGTACGCTCTCTCTTTGTGGTATTCCACCTCTTGCTTGTTTTTGGTCCAAAGACGAAATTCTTAATGATAGTTGGTTGTATTCACCAATTTTCGCAATAATAGCTTCCTTCACAGTGGGATTAACCGCATTTTATATGTTTCGGATGTATTTACTTACTTTTGATGGACGTTTGCGGATTCATTTTCAAAATTACAGTAGCACTAAAAATAGTTCTTTCTATTCAATATCTTTATGGGGAAAAGAAGTACCAAAAGCAGTCAATAGAAATTTACTTTTATCAACAATGAATAATAAGGTCTCTTTTTTTTCAAAAGATATATATCGAATTGATGATAATGTAAGAAATAGAGTACGATACTTTAGTACTTCCTTTAGAAATAAATACACTTACACCTATCCTCACGAATCGGACAATACTATGTTATTTCCCCTGCTTGTATTGGTACTATTTACTTTATTCATTGGAGCAATCGGAATTCATTTTGACCGAGGAGTAATAGATTTTGATCTATTGTCGAAATGGTTAACTCCGTCCGCAGGTTTTTTCCATCCAAATTCGAAGGATTCCTCGGATTGGTATGAGTTTTTGAAAAATGCAGTTTTTTCGGTAGGTATAGCTCTTTTTGGATTATTTGTAGCATCCATTTTATATGGATCTGTTTATTCATCTCTACAGAATTTGGGCTTAGTCAATTCATTTGTGAAGAAGAGCCCCAAGAGAATTCTCTTGGACCAAGTCAAAAATCTTATATACAATTGGTCATATAATCGTGGTTACATAGATATTTTTTATACTAAGATTTTTACTGTGGGTATAAGAGGATTATCCGAACTAATTCAGTTTTTTGATAGACATATAATTGATGGAATTACGAACGGAGTTGGTATTGCTAGTTTCTTTATAGGAGAGGGGATCAAATACATGGGAGGTGGGCGGATATCGTCTTATCTATTCTTATATTTATCTTATGTATTAATCTTTTTCTTAATTTTTTTCTTTTTTCAGTTCTAGTTTACTTACGTTTATAATCGAAAAGAAAAGTGACAATAGGTTTTTCAAACCAGAAATAAGTTTTTTCATTTTTCTCTTCTTTAAGTTTTCCCAATACCCAATTATCTTGATGGGTATCAAGATAAGAATCTTCGTAAACTGGGTTATCTTTGTCTTGTTCGGTGGATCCCTCTTGTTCCTGTTTAGTCTTCTTCGTTTCGTAAGTTGTTTCTACATCGCTTTCTTCCTTTCTTTCTCCCCTTTCTTCCGTTTCTGAGGTTTCTTTCAGTTTCTTAGTGACAATAGGCGACGGCATTCTGCCTAAATAGTAGACACAGGTGATAAATAAGAGAATACTAAAGATTCGAGCCATAGAATTTCTCAATTCTGACACAAGGTACTTATTAGATCGAATCGAATGATTTTGCCGTATCCAGAATAATACCAATCCAACCCATTTCATGAATAAAATGTGACCAATTAACCAACCAACAAAACTACTTGTTACAAATAACATCTTGTTGTTGCATCGAAACATAGAAATGTTGACTAATCTGGCTAACGTTGAACTTGGTAAAATGAAATGGTTGAATAATTGAAAAATTAGATTATTCAGGAATACACATTGAATGCTGAGATTACGCATTGAATTTCTGGTAGTAGATCCATAATAAAAAAAGTTTTTGTGATTGTTCCAGAAGAAATGAAACAAAAGATACGGTAGAACTAGGACAGTTATTGTATGAGGTCTACCCAATGCTAGATGCAGAGGCGCATAATAGATCGATATGAACATCATGAGCTGCC